CCTATACGGATGATCCGATCCGCAAGGACCATGATTCGGAATTGTTTGATCGTCTTTCTCCGAGGAAGAAACGAAACATAATCAACTTGAATTCGGGACAGCTATTCGAAATCTTAGGGAAAGACTTGATTTGTTATCTCATGTCTGGTCTTCGTGAAAAAAGACCAATTGAGGGGGATAGTTTCTTCAAACAACAAGGAGCTGGGGCAACTATGCAATCCAATGATAATGATATTGAGCATGTTTCCCATCTCTTCTCGAGAAACAAGTGGGGTATTTCTTTGCAGAATTGTGCTCAATTTCATATGTGGCAATTCCGCCAAGATCTCTTTGTTAGTTGGGGAAAGAATCAGCACGAATCGGATTTTTTGAGGAACGTCTCGAGAGAGAATTGGATTGGGTTAGACAATGTGTGGTTGGTAAACAAGGATCGGTTTTTTAGTAAGGTACGGAATGTATTGTCAAATATTCAATATGATTCCGCAAGATCTATTTTCGTTCGAGTAACGGATTCCAGCCAATGGAAAGGATCTTCTTCTGATCAATCCAGAGATCATTTTGATTCCGTTAGAAATGAGGATTCAGAATATCACACATTGATCGATCAAACACAGATTCAGCAATTCAAAGAGAGATCGATTCTTTGGGATCCTTCTGTTCTTCAAACGGAACGAACAAAGATAGAATCAGATCGATTTCCGGAAGAAATCGAAGAATTTCTTGGGAATCCTACAAGATCAATTCGTTCTTTTTTCTCTGACAGATGGTCAGAACTTTATATGGGTTCGAATCCTACCGAGAGGTCCACTAGAGATCAGAAATGGTTGAAGAGAAAACAAGATATTTCTTTTGTCCCTTCCAGGCGAGCGGAAAAGAAAGAAATGGTTGATATATTCAAGATCATTACGTATTTACAAAATACCGTCTCAATTCATCCTTCGGAACCATATCACATCCCGGATATGGACAGTTCCGGTAAGATTTCATTCTTTCCAAAAAATCGTGGCGTAACGCGTATCCCCCTTTGTTCCGGTCATGGAATAGATGAAAGAAATCCAAAAATGGATTTTTTGGAATCAGAAGAGAGATTCCCAGAAATGGCGGATCTATTCACTCTATCAATAACTGAGCCGGATCTGGTGTATTATAGGGGATTTTCCTTTTCTATGGATTCCTACGGGTTGGATCAACAAAAATTCTTGAATGAGGTATTCAACTCCAGAGATGAATCGAAAAAGAAATCTTTATTGGTTTTACCTCCTCTTTTTTATGAGGAGAGTGAATCTTTTTCCCGAAGGATCAGAAAAAAATTGGTCCGGATCTACTGCGGGAATGATTTGGGAGCGGTATTTGCTAGCAACAACATCATGGAGGCAATCAATCAATATAGATTGATCCGAAATCTGATTCAAATCCAATATAGTACCTATGGGTACATCAGAAATGTATCGAATCGATTCTTTTTCTTTTTAATGAATAGATCCGATCGCAACTTCGAATATGGAATTCAAAGGGATCAAATAGGAAATGAGACTCTGAATCATATAACTATAATGAAATATATGATCAACCAACATTTATCGAATTTGAAAAAGAATCAGAAGAAATGGTTTGATCCTCTTATTTCTCGAATTGAGAGATCCATGAATCGGGATCCTGATGTATATAGATACAAATGGTCCAATGGGACTAAGAATTTCCAGGAACATTTGGAACATTTCGTTTCTGAACAGAAGAATCCTTTTCAAGTAGTGCAAGTAGTGTTCGATCGATTACGTCTTAATAAATATTCGATTGATTGGTCCGAGGCTATCGACAAAAAAGATTTTGATAAGTCACTTCGTTTCTTTTCATCCAAGTTATCCAAGTTATCCAAGTTACTTTTATCCAAGTTATCATCCAAGTTATCCAAGTTACTTCCCTTTTTCTTTGTTAGTATCGGGAATATCCCCATTCATAGCTCCGAGATCCACATCTATGAATGGAAAGGTTCGAATGATCAACTCTGCAATCATTTGTTAGAATACATAGGTGTTCAAATCGTTCATTTGAAGAAATTGAAACCCTTCTTCTTGGATGATCGTGATACTTCCCAAAGACCGAAATTATTGATCAATGAAGGAACAATATTACCATCTTTTTTCAAAAAGATACCAAAGCGGATGATTAACTCATTCCATACTAGAAAGAATCGCAGGAAATACTTTGAGAACATGGATTCATATTTCTCAATGATATCCCACGATCGAGACAATTGGCTGAATCCCGTGAAACCATTTCATAGAAGTTCATTGATATCTGCTTTTTATAAAGCACATCGACTTCGATTCTTGAATGGTCCACATCACTTCTGGTTCTATTGTAACAAAGGATTCCCTTTTTATGTGGAAAAGACCCGTATCAATAATTATGATCTTACATATGGACAATTCCTCAATATCTTGTCCATTCGCAACAAAATATTTTCTTTGTACGTCGGTAAAAAAGAAGATCTTTTTTTGGAGAGAGAGGCTATTTCACCAATCGAGTCACAGGTATCCGACATCTTCATACCTAACGATTTCCCACAAAGTGGTGATGAAACGTATAACTTGTACAAATTGTACAAATCTTTTCATTTTCCAATTTGTTCCGATCCATTCGTTCGTAGAGCTATTTACTCGATCGCAGATATTTCTGCAACACCTCTCGCAGAGGAACAAATACAAAATTTGGAAAGAACTTATTGTCAGCCTCTTTCAGATATGAATCTATCTGATTCAGAAGGGAATAACTTGCATCAGTATCTCAGTTTCAATTCAAGCATGGGTTTGATGCACATTCCATGTTCTGAGAAAGATTTACTATCCGGAATATCCGGAAAGAGGAAAAAACGGAGTCTTCGTCTAAATAAATGCGTTGAGAAAGGGCAAATGTATAGAAAAAAGAAACGAGATAGTGCTTTTTCAAATTTCTCAAAATGGAATCTGTTCCAAACATATATGCCATGGTTACTTACTTCGACAGGGTGCAAATATCTAAAATTCACCCTTTTAGATATTCTTTCAGACCCATTGCCGATACTAAGTAGCAGTCAAAAATTTGTATCCATTTTTCATGATATGATACATGGATCAGATCTATCACAGCCAATTCTTCAGAAAATTCTTCAGAAGATTCTTCCACAATGGATTCTGACACAATGGACTCTGATAAGTGAGATTTCGAGTCAATGTTTACAGAATTTTCATCTTATTCTGTTCGAAGAACAGATTCATCGAAAAAATGAGTCACCCGTATGGATATGGGCACATCTGATATCCACAAATCCTCGGGAATTCCTCGATTCAATCTTTTTACTTCTTCTTGTTGCTGGATATCTCGTTTCTATACATCTTCTCTTTTTTTCCCAAGTCTTTAGCTTTAGTAGGTTACAGACAGAGTTAGAAAAGATCAAATATTTGACGATTCAATCATACATAACGGAATTACAAGAATTTCTGGATAGGTATCCTACATCTGAACTGAATTCTTTCTGGTCAAAGAATCTCTTTCTATTTCTAGTTTTTCTGAAGAACAAATTAGAAGATTTTCTGGAAGCAATATGGATGTGGTTTTTTGATTTCAACATGCTAAAATTAGAAGATTTTCTGGAAGCAATACGGATGTGGTTTTTTGATTTCAACATGCTATTGGTTAACTATGAGTTCAAATCAATACGTTTTTATTGGAATATAAATCTCATCGATCTTGTCAGTATCATACCAAATCCCATCAATAAAATCATTTTTTCGAGAAAGACGAGGCATCTAAGTCGTACAACTAAAGAGATGTATTCATTGATAATAAAAAGAAAAAACGTGAAAGGTTATTTTATTGATGGGAAAATAGAATCCTTTATCGCGGACAGTTCTTGTATTCCAAGTAAAGAAAAAAAATTATTGATTCAGTTCTCCACCTTAACGACAGAAAAAAGAATTGATAAATTTCTATTGAGTCTGACACATAGTTATCATTTATTCAAGAATGACTCTGGTTATCAAATGATTGAACAATCGGGATCTATTTTCTTACGATACATAATTCATAAAAAAGATCTAATGAATTATGAGTTCAATAGATCCTGTTTAGCAGAAAGACGGATATTCCTTGCTCATTATCAGACAATCACTGATTCACAAACCTCGGGGGTGGTCGATAGTTTTCATTCCCCATCTTCTGATGAAATTCCCTTTTCGCTCCCCTTATTCCCTTATAGTTCTAGAGGTATTTTAGTGATAGGTTCTATGGGAATTGGACGATCCTGTTTGGTCAAACACCTAGCGACAAACTTCTATGTTCCTTTCATTACGGTATTTACGACCAAGGTCAACAGTTTTTGGTTTGATGACCTAGGTTACAATATGCTTGATTTTGATGAGAGTGATATTATGTATAAGATGGACATTATGAGTATATATGATAGTATCCATAAGATCCATATTAAGGATCTTGTGTGGGATAGTGATGATTACTTTAAGATTGTTGATAATGAGACTGAGAATGATAATGATATCGATAAGATCGATATGGATATCAAGATGATACCTATGTTTATAGAGTATCTGGATTCGCAAATGAAAATAGGAAACGTTAAACTAGTAGGCCCTTATATTGAGATCATGGCTCAATTCGAATTACAATTCGAATTCGCAAAAACAATGTCTCCTTGCATAGTATGGATTCCAAACATTCATGATCTGAATATGGATCAGTCGGATTTCGTATTCTTATTCCTCGTTCAATTAGAGAACTATCTCTCCAGGGATTGTTCCACTGGAAAGATTCTTGTTATTGCTTCGACTCATGTTCCCCAACAAGTGGATCCCACTCTAATAGCTCCGGATAAATTAAATACATGCATTAAGGTACGAAGGCTTGTTCCTCCACAACAACGAAAGCACTTTTTCACTCTTTCATATACTAGGGGATTTCACTTGGAAAAGGAGATATTCCATGCTAATGGATTCGATACCCTAACCATGGGTTCCAATGTACTAGATCTTGGAGGATTTATCAATAATGTCCTATCGATTAGTATTGCACAGAAGAAATCCATTATAGAAATGAATACAATTAGATCAATTATTCATAAAACAACTTGGACTTTTCGACCCCATATAAGATCGGCTCAGAATCATGGGATCCTTTTCTATCAGATAGGAAGGGCTATCGCACAAAATGTATTTCTAAGTAATTTCCCCATAGATCCTATATCTATCTATATGAATAATAGATCATGTCAGGTAGGGGGGGATTTTTATTTGTACAAATGGTACTTCGAACTTAGAAGGAACATAAAGAGATTCACGATACTTCTTTATCTTTTGAGTTGTTCTGCCGGATCGGTCGCTCAAGATCTTTGGTCCAGACCCGATGAAAAAGATCGGATCATTTCTTATGGATTCCTTGAGAATGATTTGAATCTAGTTCATGGCCTATTACTATTATTACTATTAGAAGCAGAAGACGCTCTGGCTTTGGCGGGATCCCCACGGACAGAAAAAGATTGCAGTCAGTTTGATAATAATGATAATAATCGAGTGACATTACTTCTTCGGCCCGAACCAAGGAATCCGTTAGATATCATACGAAATGTATTTTTTTCTTATGAACAATCGTGGTTGGAGTTTGAAGAAGGGGAAGAATTGGATCCGGATAAAATGGAGAAGGGGGATTTCTTCTTCAATCAAATAGTTTGGGCGCCTCAAATATGGCGCTCTTGTGGCAATCTATTTGATTGTATCAAAAGGTCCACTGAATTGGGATTTCCCTATTTGGCTGGGTCATTTTGGGGCAAACAGAGCATTGATCATCAAGATCAAGAGGATGAGCTTCCGAACATTTATCATCAAGATAAAGAGGATGAGGATGAGCTTCCGAGCATTTATCCTCAAGATAACATTTCTCTTTTTCCTCAAGATAACATTTCTCTTTATCATCAAGATAAAGAGAAAGAGGATGAGCTTCTCGAGAATGACTCGGAGATGGAGTACCAGATACCAAATAGATCTTACACAAAAGAAAACCGTTTGACAACAAACCAATTCATTTGGGACCCCACGGATCTATTATTTTCCCTACTCCAAGAGCAGTCCTCTGAGCAGTCCTCTGTCTCTGTGTTTTCACGTCGAGAATTCTTTGCAGATGAAGAGATGCCAAAGGAGCTTCGAAAAAATCCTTCTACATCTATGTATAAAGGCTGGTTCATCAAAAATACGGAAGAATTCGAATTGTTGATTCATCGCAAGAGTAGAACCAATAGTTCATTATCTAAGGAATCTTTCCGTTCTAAGATTCTAACCGAGAGTTATCAGTATTTATCAAATTTTTTCCTATCTAACCAAACGCTATTGGATCAAATGACAAAGACATTGTTGAGAAAGAAATGGCTTTTCCTGAATGAAATGAAACATTTGATTCATGTAACAGGGGAAAGATTCCCCATTCCTTAGCCGTAAAGATATGTGCCCATGAAAAGGGGATTCAGTGGAACAGAATTGGCCGATGGTAGAGTCGTGGAAACACTTGTTTCTTTCATCTTTTTGGCCTTAGCTCCATGGAACAATATGCTACTGCTGAAACATGGAAGAATTGAAATCTTAGATCACTATGTGTGGATGATATGAACTGCCTAAACAAGAATTCTTGAACGGCGAAAGAGCCTATTATTATCAAAAAATTTGGACTAATGAAACCTCCATCGGAAGCATGTCCGCTGAAATGGTTGTTGCTATCTGCTCCAATAACGAATCATTGGTTGAATTCGAATTAAATAACTAATTTAATCATATACTCGTATACTCGGGGGGGTGCGCGCAGCGCGCACGATTTCCAAACGGACTCCTAATTCATTAGATAGAGAAGATCACCAAGATTCCGTGATCCGCTGCCGAAGCTCGGACTCGGATCGTGAGGATCGCCGGAATACTTCGTATCAACAGATAAGATTAAGATACTCGGCATATCAATATTGATATGCCGAGTATCTTATCTGTTTATGATTATGCCTTGAAGAGGACTCGAACCTCCACGCTCTTTCGCACGAGATTTTGAGTCTCGCGTGTCTACCATTTCACCATCAAGGCATCTTGAAAGTGAATCATATCCCATGAATATGATATCTATCTAGTGTAATATATGGAATATATGACAAGGGGGGAGTGTTGGAGTATTTCCATCGATCGTCCATGCCATATAGGTTCGAGTCAGAAATCAAATTGCTTCGATTTGAATTATCCGGAGGAATATATCAAGCTATATATCAAAAAGATGTCAAATCAAACCTCTTTCTCGATTCTACGAGAATTTTTCGGAAAACTCTATCTATTCTGGTGTGGATGGCAGACAGGCCTCTCTTTCTTGGTTTCGCCCAGTCATTAAGAACTTGATTCTTTCTATCTATTATATATCGATATATAATAGATAGAAAGAACGCTCATAAGTAGTCCTATTGAAACCAAAAAAGAACCCCTCACGTAC